CCCAAAAAGTCAAGAGAATACTTGCATAATTGGTTTATATCGATCCTTCCAGGTTGAGACCAGACCGAAAAATTATATTGCCATAAATTGACAAGGTAATATTTCCATTTATTCATCAAAAGAGGTGTATCCTTTGAAGCTAGAATGGATTTTCCTTGATATCTAACATAATGAATATTCGGATCCTTGAAGAAGGATCGGATGTCCCGAAAATCATTCTCAACAAAAACTTCAACAAGCTGCTCTATTTTTACATATTCTATTTTGACATAGAAAAATATTCGTTCAAAAAAGACTCCCGAAGATGTTGACTGCAAATGAGAAGATTGATTGCGGAGAAAAAGGAAGATAGATTCATATTCACATACATAAGAATTATAGAGGAACAAGAAGAATCTTGAATTACCTTTTAAAAAAAGGGTAATATGCTTTTTTGGAGTAATAAAACTACTCCAATACTCGTATAGAAAGATACGTAATAAATGCAAAGAAGAGGCATCCTTCACCCAGTATCGAAGGGTTTGAACCACAATTTCCAAATGGATGGGATAGGGTATTAGTACATGTGACACATAATCTAAATGTGAAAATTTGTCCTCTAAAAAAGGAAATATTGAATGAATTGATCGTAAAGTGTGAGATTTTGCTATATCTTTATCTTTGCTTTCAAAGGACGATAAAACTCGTAGGGAAAATGGAATTTCCACAATGATTGCAAACCCTTCTGATAGAATTTTCGAATACAAATTCTTATTCTGGCCCCAAAATGGATTTTGAACAGAACCATTAGCATTAGGCGAAATAATCAAATGATTCCGTTGATACATTCGAGTAATTAAGCGTTTCACAATTATTAAACTAGATTTTTTGTCATAAACTGCATTTTCGAACAAAGTGGATCTATTTATATTGAAACCATGATCATGAGCAAGTGCATAAATATACTCCCGAAAAATAAGGGGGTATAGGAAGTCGTGTTGTCGAGATCTATCTAGTTCGAAATATCCCGGGAATTCCTCCATTTGAAATTCGATTTGAATCCAAGTTAGGAATTTGGTGGTTATGAAATGATACATAGTGCGATACGGTCAAAGCAAGGTATTCCAGTAATACTAATACAATAATAAATACCTCGGAAATAAATAGACTCATCAACGGACTCTCTTTCTTTTTCAATCTAATTCGTTTATATTCGTTATAAGAGAATAAGATGGGTTAGAAATCCTTTATTTTTTCACCCCAATCGCTCTTTTGATTTTGGAAAAACTATCTTTATCAATATGCTGCTTCTTTTACACATTTATGTCTAACCCAAAACAGGCAATAGCTAATAGTTAGGACTCATAAAAAAAAAAAATGAATAATCATTCAATCATAGAAAAACCCTTCCCCGTACTGGCACTAATAGATTTTTAACGTGTAATTAGATCGGAGAATAGTTCAAATTAAGAACAGAAGCTCGTTGCTTTTTCTTTCCCTATAATGAATCGGGTTCCTAGCACTCTATCCATTTATTCACTCGACCCAACTCTGAATTTCTTTCATTTTTTTTATTACTAAAAATGAAATATTCTCGGAATTTTCTATTGATACGACATGCTGCTTTTTCCATGCATTCCTTGCAGTTCAGGATCAGTCGTGGTCTTACAAACTCTACCGAAGATATGAATGAATCCATTACTTCATACAAATGTGTAAAAGATGCTAGCCGCACTTAAAAGCCGAGTACTCTACCATTGAGTTAGCAACCCCAATTAAAAGAAATTTAGGATGTGTAGATACAATCGAAAAAAAAAAAAAAAATTGTATTCTATCACACAAAAACAACCTCGTGTATCACCAGAAATCTAATAAACCCATCTTTTTTTATTTGAAATTAGTAGAATTCCCACACCGTTGTTAGTTGATTTGATTTTGACTGACGTAAAAAACCAAACCGAGGGAAGATAAAGAGATGCGTTTATACACGATCGAATTATATTTGTTCGATAGACTGTTGTCAATATTAATCTACTAAATCGAATACTTAGAAAAAAAAAGAAATGAAATATATATATATTTGTGTTGGGTTTAGCACTAGATAATATCTCTAAATCTAAAAAGAGCAAAGAATTACTTAAGCACAAAATGAAAAAAAAAATCCCGATTTCTTTGTTAATTTAATGTATTTCCAACGAAAAACTGCCAATTGGATTGGCAGTAATGTAAAAATTGGATAGGTCTCGCAGGGACAATTCCTTCATTTATTTTATTCACTTCATCTTTTTTTATCTATCTTATATCCCAATAAAGATATCGCAAAAAAAAGCGATTTTGGTCGTTAAAGAGCATCGTATTCTATGGTAATGTTATGGTAACAATAATAAACGAGTATGAATGAAATAGAGTAAATAGAGGGTGTGGGGAAGTAGTATAGTAGAAAAAAGTGATCCAAAACTATATACGAATCACCCACACCCTATTCTCCCTTTTTTATTTACTAGTTAAAAAAAAAAAAAATTTTAATTGATTAATTTACTTTCGTTTGATTAAGAGGAAATTCGGTAAAAACCCCCGCTTTCTTTAAAATATCATAAACAGTTCCTGTGGGTTGAGCTCCTTTTTCAAGAAAATAGCGAATACCTGGAATATTTAAATAGGTTTGATTATTGATCGGATCATAAAAACCCACTTTGCGAAGATCTCTTCCTTCTCTGCGGGATCGCACATCAATTGCAACGATTCGATAAAGGGCTCATCGGGATAGATGTAGATGAACTAGAACCCCCCCTAGAAACGTATACGAAGTTTTCTCCTCATACGGCTCGAGAAAGCAAAAATTAGAATTAGATCCATCTATAGAATTTGAATGTTAAATAGATCCATAACATGAAAAAATCCATTAAGCTACGGACTATTTAATACTTTTTCTTTATCGAAAAAAAAAAAAAAAATTGTATTCTCATAACTCAAGTTGGATAACTCTGAAATAGCTCAAAAGAAAAGCCTTAGTTATTTCATTTTTGAGTGGTCTCTAACCCCTTTTTCTTTGTCTCATTTAGAATATATTTGGTTGGATTCTTCATCCTTTTCTTGATCTAGTTGTCAAGACCGTTGAAAAAGGGTATTTTCTTGTTCCAAAATACTTTATCTTTGCCTTGGATCATTGGGTTTAGACATCACTTCGGTGAATTTTAATCATTTCAAAACGACAGCAACATGCCCCTTTTTATGATTTCTTTCTAGCAAAGAATCATACGAACGGCGGATTCCCGCACGATACACTTTTGATACAAAGAGGTTCACTAATTCGAACAATTGTTTTTTTCTTTTTGAAACTTGCTTGAATTGGATCCTTTCGATTTCTAGATCGAAAAGATGCTTACGAAGTTGTTCCAACTTATTAATTGGCATTAACCCTAGACCCTTGCCCCTAAGAAACGAATAAAGACTTTCTAGCCGAGCTACAACCTATACTGGTAACATTAAACCCCAACAAAAAAAAGGGGGGGTTCTAGTGGAACACAAGAAAGGGTGTCGAGCCAAGAGCACCTTCATTTCTATTTTCTATAGAATAGAAAGTGGCGGGTTTAAGAACCCACAGATGATCATGTCTGTCAAGTCGCGCGTTGCTTTTTACCACATCGTTTCAAACGAAGTTTTACCATAACATTCCTCTCGTTTGGAACTGGTATGTAATTGATTCAATTAGGGAATCATGAATAGTCATTTGTTTGATCTTTCATAAGAATCCATATTTTTCTTTTATATGAATCATATGAATCGGCAGTTTCTAAATAAATCTTAGCATGAATTAAATTTCAACGGCTTTTTTCTTGAATAATCCAATATTTTGGATTTGATTTTCTTTATGAATTTTTCAATATTACGGAAAAAAAAGTTATTTTTATTGAATCTACACCCCATCCGTAAGTAAGGGGATAGGATATATTCAACAATCTAACACTTCTTCGAGTATAAAATACTTCTAACAAATCGTTAAAATTCAAATAGTTATATTTAATTTAAAATGGAAATAATTCCTACCGCATATCACTATTGGAATAAAGTCTTACTTTTGATCATCATAACAAAATCCATCTTTGAATTAAACCTCAGAGATTCAAAAAAAAAAATAGAGATAGATTGGGACAAAATAGAATTTATTTTGTAGAGTGCATAAAAAAGGTTGATGGAAAGGAAATTGGCGGTTCTTCTTTAGTTTCATTTCATACTGAAAACGAGACTCCGAACCAAAAAAGAAGGAATTCCCCCTTCAAATAGACTAACAAATTTTTATTGGACTCAATTTACACGAATATTATATTCTATGTTGAATATTGCAAATTCACGAATCCAAAATATTTTTTCGCAAAACCCTAGCGCTGAAAGCGAATAGAACGATAATAATCCATTAAGCATTTGCTCATTTTTCGCACAGTTTCTTTGATTGGGGAGGTTCAACAATTTGGATTAAACGTAAGGGGAAAATAAATAGCATGCATGAATTCCCCCGTCTCCATTATTCTAGGAAATTTACAATTCTGTATTAGAGCTAAATCAAATAGGAGTTGAACTAGCTAAAAAGAGGAAAAAAAAATAGCGCGTGCTACGTATATAACTTGATGATTTGTTAATCCGATTTGTATAGACACAACTATTGAAATTAATATCCTCCATTGTTGATTAACTCTTATTATAAGGTCCATAATTAATTCGAAATAACTAACTAAGATAAAATAGGAATCTCGTCAGGGAATGGATATATGACGAAAGTCGCATTCAGCCCTTTTTGAATTGATTTCAAAATATTATTTGTGTTGTAATCTATCTTATTACCTGGATCCCACTTCGATATAGCTCCGTCTATCTATTTATATGTATTTTTTGTTTTGCCATGTACTTATTTGAACTCAATTTGTGAAAAAGATAAGATTCAAAGAAAAATAGAATGATTCAAAATCAGAAACAAGAATCACATAATATCTATTCAATATTCTATTCTTAAATCTAAAAAAAAAAAAAAAGACAATCTTTGATTATTTTGATAATGTCTATTTCTATATAGAAATGAAAAAAATGTATTTCCTGGGACGGAAGGATTCGAACCTCCGAATAGCGGGACCAAAACCCGTTGCCTTACCACTTGGCCACGCCCCATTTCGATTTCTATTCGATACTCCAAAACACTAGTATCGGTATTGGGTATTCGTCAATTCCAGTCCAAATATCGACCGACTTTAATCTTCCTAGGATTTTTACACATGTAGATATAGAATGAAACGGAATTTATTGATCATTACATCTAATTCAATTAAGATATTGTATGAAAGGATGATTTCTTCAATTCACAAAAGAAAATAGAATAATATAGAATAATTTTGGATCTAACTTACTTTCATAATTTTGAACGTATATCAATTATCACTACTATATTAGTATATTAACTCAATCAAAATACAATTATCTCCAAGTGCAATAAAAAAAAAAAAAATGTTTGTTATGCTTAATATCTTTAGTTTGATCTGTCTTAATTCCGACCTTTATTCGAGTAATTTTTTCTTAGCTAAATTACCCGAGGCCTACGCTTTTTTGAATCCAATCGTAGATTTTATGCCAGTAATACCCCTGTTCTTTTTTCTCTTAGCCTTTGTTTGGCAAGCTGCTGTAAGTTTTCGATAAAATCTTGAATACTATGCGAGACATTATTTAGTCGCGAAAAAAATTCTAACAACGGCTAAGATCAGAGGATAAGATCAGATAAGTCTTAGAGTATGAATGAACCCTCGATTTAAACTATTCTTAGATAGTTTCTAGAAATAGGAATCGTCCCATTTTCTCATTAGGATTTCGTTTATTGAAAGATCCTATTAGAGTCCTCACAATACAATAAGGGGTCGTTTTTTGTAATGAAAGAAACAACTCTTATTACAAATGCTTTTCTGATAATTTTTTGATTTCATTTCTGAAAAAGCTTTCCTTTCTTGGTGTAAAAATAGTATATATGTTATAAAAATGGGGAATCTATTCTCTTTTTTTTTTTTTTTTTTTAAAATGATCTTGGAGATTGTGTAATGCTTACTCTCAAACTTTTTGTTTACACAGTGGTGATATTCTTTGTTTCTCTCTTCATCTTCGGATTCCTATCTAACGATCCAGGACGTAATCCTGGACGTGAAGAATAAGAATGAAAAAGAGTCTTTTTTTTTTTACTTGCTTCATTTTTCAATGTTCTTAGGATTTTAGCTATTAAATAGAAATCAAAAAAGTAAATCAAAATTTGCATTTCAAAAGAAAATAATAATAAAAAAAGGAATTCCAAAAAACGGGGGATTAGAAAAATTGGAATTTGTAAATAAAATACCAAATACTGAACGGAAAGAGAGGGATTCGAACCCTCGGTACGAAAAAGTCGTACAACGGATTAGCAATCCGACGCTTTAGTCCACTCAGCCATCTCTCCAAATTGAAAAGGATAATTACTATCCTACATTCTTATATTACACAAAAGAGAACTGCTTGAAAAAAGATCCTCTGTATCTATTGTATTTATTTTTTTTAGATATTAAATAAGATATTTTTTATTGGACTAGTTGGACTAGATTAATATATACAACTTTAATATATATATATATAACTTTTATAAGCAATCCTATTTAGATCACGAAAAAGCTAAAAAAAAAGATTGAAAAAAAATTTCGAATAAAAACATATTCGCGCGAAAGATCTTTTTTTTTTTTTTTTACGGCCTGGCCTGGTGAGTACCTAGCCGGGCCCTTTTTTTGTTCCAAATCATATAAAAAAGTTTGAAAAAAAAAAATGCTTGTTATTGAATCAACAATCCAAATTCAGAACTATTTCGATATCTATGATATCGAATTTAATCATATAGAATCAAAGTGTGATTTCTTATTATTAGAATTCTAATATTATTTCTTTTTTAAGTAAAGTAAATAATATTAGAATTTACTTTGAATTTGAAGTAAATAAATAAAAAAAAAAAAAAGAACTACGGATTGTTGGGCAATGCATTTCTATGGGATGACATAAATAGTTTTCTCGAGCCGTAGCCGGCCTAAATCCTCCATCAAAAGAAAGAACGTGTTATTTATTATATTATTTGACTTGTCAGTCCTCTTTTCCTTTCCTAATCTGATTATGGCGACTGACAAAACCGGCCAATGCTATAATATTCATCATTATTTTCTGATCCTATCTTGATTACGCCCGATTGTCGTGTTCGACAAAAAGTGTATTTTGATACAATAATCACATTGTAGCGGGTATAGTTTAGTGGTAAAAGTGTGATTCGTTTTCTTAATCCCTTGTATAGTTAAGGGATCGCTCGGTTTGATTCATAGTCCGAGCCGAAACTTTATTTCTTTAAAGGTTTTCATCTTTTACCCCGCAAGGAAGGGTTCGGGTAAAAATATACATTCTCGTAATTTGTATCCAACGAAAGGTCAAGTAGAAATTTCAAATTTGGATTATAAAATTGCGAAACATAATTTTTGTTTGAAT